AGGCCCAGCGAGGTACTGACCAGGCCGGGCTGTGGAATTAAAAAAAGCTCTTGGAGACGAAATCAAAGAGGTACTTTTATTATATATTAAATTATATAGTAGTAATATATAATTTATTACTTATAATATATATTATTACTATTATTACTTATAATATATATATATATAATTATAGAATTATAATTTATATTCATTGGAATAGTGGATTGGAGATATCTCTTTCGAGCCCTTACTTTATCTCAATGGAATTACTTTTAGTTTCTATATTTTTTAATATTTTTTATATTTTATATGTCTAGATACTATATAATTATATATAATAAAAAGAATATAAAAAATAAAAATAAGAGGTATAAAAGAAAGAAAGACTCTTTTTTCAAACCTTACTTTTTGTGTAATGTAACATAGTAATTATCCTTTTTCGATTGGGGGAGATGGCTGAGTGGACTAAAGCGTCGGATTGCTAATCCGTTGTACGGGTTTTTCGTACCGAGGGTTCGAATCCCTCTCTTTCCGCTTTTGTCAATGACGTGGTATTTTTTATTTATCTTTCAATTTCGACGAGTCTTTTTTTTTTATTTTTTTATTTAATAGTTAAAGATGTGGAATAAATAAAATCCTAAGAACATTTAAAAATCGAGCAAGGAAAACAAAAACTTTATTTTTTATTCTTCACGTCCAGGATTACGTCCTGGATCATTAGATAGGAATCCGAAGATAAAGAGAGAAACAAAGAATATCACTACTGTGTAAACAAATAGTTTGAGAGTAAGCATTACACAATCTCCAAGATCATTTTTTTGGAAAAAAAGAGAATAGATTCTCCATTTTTATACCACATATACCGCATTTTGACACCAAAAATGGTTTTTATAAAGCTAGAAATAGAAGAAATAGAAAGGAATTTTCATAAATTCATTTGTAATGTAATATGAGTCAAGTCTTTCATTAACAAAATTTTTTGCATACCCACAATATCTAATTGTGGGGGACTCTAATAGGTTCTTTCAATGTAAAAAAAGGGTCCGAATTAGTAAATGGGGTGATCTCCAGACTTATCGTGGCGATACAAGAATTTCAATATTTGAATTGAAGCTTTATACTATAAGACTTATCCGATCTTATCAATTGTTAGAATCTTTTTTTTATAATAAATCATGAATTTTTCTAGGACAGTATTCAAAATCTCATCGAAAACTTACAGCAGCTTGCCAAACAAAAGCTAAGAGAAAAAATAGCACAGGTATTACTGGCATAAAATCTACGATTGGATTCAAAAAAGCGTAGGCTTCGGGCAATTTGGCGAAGAAAAAACTATTTGAAGAAAGAGTAGAATTAAACCAGATACAGATCAAACTAAAGATATTAAGCATAACAAACGTTTTGTTTTTTTGTTTTGTTCTTGAAGATAATTGTATTTATTTTGATTGAGTTATTAATATGAGTTATTGTTATTAATAATATAAAATTAATAATTTAATAATATAATGTTATTTTTTTTTTTTAAGTTTAAGTTATATAAAAAAAATGAGTAAAAATTAAAAAATAAAAATAAGGTAGACCAAAAAACTTTTCTTTGATTTGAACTAACTCAACCAAAAATACTTCAATTCTCAAATTAAAAGAGAATAGAAGAAATCATACTTTCATACAATATCTTAATTGAATTATATGTAATGATCAATAAATTTCGTTTAATTCTATATCTAAATGTATCAAAATCCTAGTAACAATCTATTCTATAGATATTTAGACTATAATTGACGAACAACTAATAAGAATATTAGTGTTTATTAATGTCGAATAGAAATATAAAATGGGGCGTGGCCAAGTGGTAAGGCAACGGGTTTTGGTCCCGGTATTCGGAGGTTCGAATCCTTCCGTCCCAGAGCATACTTATTATATATATCATATCAGATTATATATGTCGTATCATAATACCGATTTTATATCAGAATAAAAGATTGTCTTTTTTTTTTTTATTAAGAGTATAATAATATTGGATAGAATATGATTCTTTTTTCTTATAATGATTAATTCTTATCTGAATTATATCTTTTTCGCAAATTTAATCGTGTTCAAATAACACCAAATAACACACAGATGTAATTGAATCTATTTGTATCCAAGTAAGATGGGAACATAGATCAAAAGAAAAGAGTTTTTATTATAATATAAAAAAAAAGATCCGGGGACGGGCTTTTCATTCTATGTCCATACCTTTCATATTTAAATTAGTTACTCATAAAAATAAAAAAAAAAGCCTTACTTCTTATATCCATTGGAATTTTCAATGATGCATTCTAAATATAAATGCGAAAGCCTCTCTTTCTTTTTTCCCTATACTTTAACTTTAAATGGTGGTGCAGTCTGATTATTAATTTTCTGTGGATTTATAAATTATAAACGCGGGTGTTCGTTTGATATTGGGGTACTAATTAACTTCAATCAATAATCAATAATCAATAGGATTAACTGGTTTAAAGTAAAAAAAAAAATAGGAGCAATGACTTAATCTGGACTTGTTTTAACTTGCATTTATACAAAATAGTCTAGCACTCCCTAAACTACATATAATATAGGATTCTTTTTTGATTTATGATTCATCATCTTCATAGAATTGACGGAGTAGATAGGAGTTAATCGTCAACGAAAAATACCAATTTCAATGTCTGCGTCTGTCCGAGTATCATTAAAAAACAATCAAGTTACATACGTAACATATGTATTTTCTTTGAACCTCGTTTTTAAGTATTTTGTGGTTTCTCTAATTCTAATGAATAATTGTAAATCTATGTAACAATTGAGACAAAATCTATTATCTTATTCACTTTACCTTATTACATTACCTTAGGTAAAAATTGCAGAAAGATTATTGAATTTTTCAGGTCAAATAAACTACGCAGAAAATGAGGAAATGCTTATATGTATGTCTTGTTATCGTTCTATTTCATTGAAAACTTTATTTTATTTCAATAATTACTTTCAGAAACATTTGTTTAGTCTATATGATAGATATGGGGATCTCCTAGTTCTTTTCTTTCGATTATGATTTATCAAAAATAATAACAACCCCAATCCTTCCTTACATCAGTCTTTATTCCCCACCCCATTAAATTAATAAATTAAAAAAGAAAAAAATAGATATATTATATGGGGTAAATTGAATTCTTGTTGAGACTTCTTCAGAAACTACCCATTCATAAAAGTATAGATTACTATGTACCGACCGAACCAATGATTATTCATGATTCCATAATTGAATCAATTACATACTGGTTACAGCAACCTACTAGAGAAATGTTATGGTAAAACTTCGTTTAAAACGATGTGGTAGAAAGCAACGTGCGACTTGAAGGATATGGTCGGTTGTGGATTCTTACATCCACCATTTTTTTATATTAATTATATAGGAATGAGGGTGCTCTTGGCTCGACATCGTTTGTTCTGTTCCACTGGAAAAACCTCATTTTTTGAGGGTTGCGATGTAAATAGTACATGATCATGATGGAGCTCGAGTAAAAAGTATTGATTCATTTTTTAGGGACATGGATCTAGGGTTAGTGTTAATTAATAAGTTGAAACAACTTCGTAAGTATATTTTCGATATAGAAATCGAAAGGATCCAATTCTAACAAGTTTCAAATTCATAACGAAAATTTATTGGAATTGGTAAAACTCTTTCGATCAAAAGTGTATCACATGGGAATCAACCATTTGTATGATTCTTTGATAGAAAGAAATTGCAAAAATGGTATGTTGCTGCCATTTTTTTAAATGATTAAAGATCACCGAAGTAATGTCTAAACCCAACGATTCAAGGCAACGATAAAGAATCCTGGAACAAGTAAATACCGTTTTCAGTTGTCTCAAAAAATAGATCATAATGAAGAATCAAAATAAATTCTAAAGGAGACAGACAAAAAATGCGTGGTTAGAGACCGCTCAATAAAGGAAATGCCTAAAGGTTTTCCTTTGGATTATTTGAGAGTTATCCAACTTGAGTTAGGAGGATGTGAATACGAATGATTTTTTTCTTTTTCGGGCAAGAATAAGAAAAAGTACTTAAATCATAGTTTAATTGATTTGATGATTTGATGGATCTATTTGACATTAATTATAAATTCTATATATAGACATAATTTCTAATTTTCTTGAGCCGTACGAGGAGAAAACTTCTTATACGTTTCTAGGGGGGGGGTATTATTCATCTACATCTATCCCAATGGGCGGTTTATCGAATCGTTGCAATTGATGTTCGATCCAGAAGAGAAGGAAGAGATCTTCGGAAAGTGGGTTTTTATGATCCGATAAAGAATCAAACTTATTTAAATGTTCCTGCTATTCTATATTTCCTTGAAAAGGGCGCTCAACCTACGGGAACTGTTCATGACATTTCAAAGAAGGCGGGAGTTTTTATGGACCTTTCTCTTAATTAACAGATTAAATTCAATTAATGAAATACAATAAATAAAAAAAGGGGGGGAGGGGGTGACTTGTATATAACTTTGCATAACCCTTTCTATACAACTCCCCCTCTCTTGCTCTATTCCTACTCAATTTATTATTACTACCATAAGATGTCGTCGTCTATAACGACAAAAATTTATTTTTATTTTAGTGAGATAAATTCATATAAGACAGATAGATAGAAAAAAGATCAAGTGAATAAATGAATGAAATAGTTGGATCTATAAATATAAAATTTTACATTATCGCTAATTCAATAATGGTTTATTTTTCGTTGAAACTTTAACTTTATTTTTTTTTATTTATTTTATTTGTTCATAAAAAAAACATGGGATTTAAGCTTACTTTTTTTACTTATATTGATTGCGTAAACCCAATCAAGATTTTTTTATACTTCTCTCCGAATTTTTTTTACGCCTATACCTTTTTGTATTTATCTTTATTAAATATGTAGTGCTAATTTAATACAAGTCATTAGTTTTTTTATTTTTAATTTCTATTTATTTATAGTTATAGTAATTAAATATTAT